CGGAATAGCTATCCCAATGCCAAAAATATTCACGATGTTCAGCAGCTTTTCAATGGCTTCTCTTGCATTACCGGGTATGAGTGGTTTTGTTGCAGAATTGATAGTTTTTTTTGGAATCATTACCAGCCAAAAATATCTTTTAATATCAAAATTAGGAATTACTTTTGTAATGGCAATTGGGATGATATTAACTCCTATTTATTCATTATCTATGTTACGCCAGATGTTCTATGGATACAAGCTATTTAATGCTCCAAACTCTTATGTTTTTGATTCTGGACCGCGAGAGTTATTTGTTTCGATCGCTATCTTTATACCTGTAATAGGTATTGGTATGTACCCTGATTTTGTTCTTTCCCTATCAGTTGACAAGGTCGAGGTTCTTTTATCTAATTTTGTTTATAGATAGTTTTCATAAAAAAATCATAGGATTTGGATAATTAAAAAAAGAAGTCTTTTTCCTCTCTTAAGTTAAATAAAATTCACCCAATATGTTTGATCTTTGTGAGAACCATGCGAATCCCCGCACTACTGGATTCACATGGTTCTCACTGGTTCATATAAAGTTTTTTTATATACAAACAACATATTCTATTTCTATTTATATTTTAAAATTCGCAAGAACCTTTCTTGAATTCAATTAGATGTTAACGTAAATGAACCATAACTATGTAGCCCTATTCCTAATAGATTGACTCCAAAATAGCATATCCAAATTATAAGAAAGCCCATAGACGCCACAATTGCGGAAATTTCAACCTGTAAATTTATATTGGTTCTAGTATGTAAATAAACCGCAAATACGATCCAAGTAATAAATGCCCAAGTTTCCTTTGGGTCCCAATTCCAATAGGACCCCCATGCTTCATTAGCCCATACTGCTCCTGAAAGAATACCTATAGTTAAAAAGAGAAAACCTAGACTAATCACACGATAACTCCAATAATCCAACTGGTGAATTAATTGGGACCTGTAATAATTGTTAGCAGAAAAAAAAGAAGCATTTCCTAAAAAATTGTTTCTTTCATTTATGTATTGTATTTTACCAAAAGAAAGTTCCTCGTTTAGTTTTAATAAAAAAGTATTCCTCTTACAAAAAAAATTTATGTTTTTTCGAAATGTAAGGACCAGAAGTGCTACTGATAATAATGATCCACATAAAAGAGCTGCATAGCCCAATATCATCATACTTACGTGCATTATTAACCACTCGGATTGTAGAGCGGGTACTAATATTGCGGATTGATGTATTTCAGTTAAAAGACCCGAAGTAGCAAAGCCTTGGGTAAAAATAACACTTGACACAGTTATTGTGCTTAAATGGCTTTTTTTTTTTTTAAAATATGGAACTATCTGAATAACTGATAAACTCCAAGAAAGAAAGATTAATGATTCATATAAATCACTTAGTGGGAAATGCCCCGAATAAATCCAACGAGTGACTAATAATACGGTTATACATAAAAAAGTAGCTATCATTCCCTTTTCTGACGAATCATTTAGTTTTATGATTTCATCGATTAATAAAGTTATCAAATGAATTGTAATTACAACGGAAACGATCGAAAAGGAAATATGAGTTAATATATGCTCTAAAGTTGAAAATATCATAAAAATTTTAAAAAGGAGGAATCCTGAAATATAAATCAGGAGTTGAATTCATTCTAGAATTTATAATATATTGTATCTATTTTCGAAGAGAAGGTCTGCCGCCACTCGGACTCGAACCGAGATGCTCTCGCACTGCTTCCTAAGAGCAGCGTGTCTACCGATTTCACCATAGCGGCTTGTTCGAATTCATAATAGCTTATTCATAGTCAATCGTCGAGATTTAAGGAGTCAACTAAATGAAAATGGATGAATAAAACTTTGTTCAAATACAAATTCGAAGGTTCATTATTCATTATTATGGGGTATGGGTTTTATTTACCTTAGTGCTTTGGTGTAGTTTATGCTCTTCTATAATTCAATAGAATCGAACTATTGAAACTATAAACTTCAACCCTCTAGTTATTGATAGAACTATAAAAAATTTCTTTATTCTTTTTCAGAAAAGATTTATAATTTATATTATTTCCTAAAAGTTAAAAAAATGTATTTTACCAATGAACAAAAAATAAGACCCCTTTTTTATTATTTATTACTCAAAACTTGCACATTAATTCGGACAAAAAATTCCAGGCTTTTGTCGGTTGGGTTGAAAGAGACATATAAATGGGAAATTTATATATTCTAATAGATTAATTCAGATAAAAGATAAATAAGAAGTCAGAAAGTTACACAAAAAATTTAAAAAATAAATGAATAAATTAATTTCAACGATGTATTAATTTTAACTAAAGATCTCTTTTTTACTCTTCTTCAATTCAATATATATATTCATATTTATAATTTAGATTTATATATATATAGAAAAACGTCGATTATTGTAATTGTGACAAACAGGTTGATGGGGAAAAAAGACTCCCCCATCTCCCAAACAAGAAAATATACTAACAAGGGTTCAAGTTTTGTATCTTGTCTTTATTCTTTTTTCAAAAGCTTTTTATAATTTACTAACCCCTAAACCGAAGAATTATTATTATACATATCCTAATAGCGAAGCGAGTTCTAGTTCATATTGATTAGCCACAAACAATAGGTAGGTTTGTTGATTTCCTATTAAGAATGAAATGGGCCTATTTTTCTATTCGGATTATTCCAATGTTTTATTTTATGACTTTTTTTGTCGCACAAAAAAACTTTTTGAGTTTCCGGTAGAAAGAGATTTACCTAATGACAACGCTTTTAAGGCTGCCCAATATCCCTTCCCTTTCCAAATATTTTTACGAATACGCTTTTTTGATATAGAAGTACGTTTTTTTGGAACTGCCATTTAAAAATTAAGAGGTTACTCGTTGTTATAGTTGGATGTGAAAGACATCTATTGGTCAAAACGAATATATTCATTATCTAGTTATTTTCTAGAGAATAATTAGATAATATAATATATATTATCTAGAGAAAACAAAAAAAAAATATATATATAGATAAAAAATATGCGAAAATAGTACAAAATCTTACTATAAAAATATAATTAAATTTTTTTTTTTATACATAAAGAAGGATTTAAGAACCCTTTAAGAACCCATTGCCTAATGAAAAGCCTAATGAAAACTTTAATTTTTTCTATTAATTGGTCAAACTTGAGTAAAGAATACTTCGAAATTCCATTTTAAAATTCGAATCAAACTAGTAATTAAAGTAATGAATCTGTTAAAAGATACACGTTTTGTTAAAAAAATCTTCGTTATTTTTTTATTAAATTTGATTTTATTTTACCCCCTTTTTTGATAAATATAAAAATAAATCTTATATCTTATAGAAAATATAAAATGTTAGATATTATAGCGTTTCCTATAAATGTTTTTTTATTGAAACGGAAACTAATCAATCAGTTTCATACTGAAACTAGTTAATGATTTGGAACAAACTGACTAAAAAGCGAGATTTGTACAAAAATTGTACCTTAGTTAATCCTATGATTCATATCGATTCATATCAGATTTCTTTTTAGTGTAATTTTTTATCATTACTTTATGAATATAAAGTGATTTAATAATAATTAAATTTTGTATTTTCGTTATTTTAAGAAAAATCTTAGTTATTAACTAAATTTGTATAAACAAATCTTAGTTAATAACTAAATTCGCTTTTTATGAGCAAGTAGGTCATATCATTTGCCCAATTGTAACTTCTTTATTTTAATATTTAATTTGGAAAGACCCAGATAATATATAAAATTCGAAAAATATCTTTAAGTTAGTATTAAGTTAGTACATCTCTTGATTTTTTTATTGACCCCTTTTGTTTTGAAATTGAAAGGGGGTAGGATCCGGTAAATCGGAAACAATCAATTAAGAATAAATAAGAATAAAAAACTTTTTTATGGAACAGACATATCAATATTCGTGGATAATACCTTTCCTTCCACTTCCAGTTCCTATGTTAATAGGAGCGGGACTTCTTCTTTTTCCGTCGGCAACAAAAAGTCTTCGCCGTATGTGGGCTTTTCAAAGTTTTTTTTTGTTAAGTATAGTCATGATTTTTTCGATCAATCTGTTTATTCAGCAAATAAATGGCAGTTCTATCTATCAATATGTATGGTCTTGGATCATTAATAATGATTTTTCTTTAGAATTCGGTTACTTGATCGACCCGCTTACTTCTATTATGTCAATATTAATCACTACTATTGGAATTATGGTTCTTATTTATAGTGATAATTATATGTCGTATGATCAAGGATATTTGAGATTTTTTGCTTATATGAGTTTTTTCAGTACTTCTATGTTAGGATTAGTTACTAGTTCTAATTTGATACAAATTTATATTTTTTGGGAATTGGTAGGAATGTGTTCATATCTATTAATAGGGTTTTGGTTCACACGGCCTGTTGCTGCAAATGCTTGCCAAAAGGCATTTGTAACTAATCGTGTTGGGGATTTTGGTTTATTATTAGGAATTTTAGGTTTTTATTGGATAACAGGGAGTTTCGAATTTAGAGATTTATTCAAAATATTCAATAACTTGATTTCTAATAATCATAATGAAGTAAATTTTTTATTTGTTACTTTCTGTGCCGTTCTATTATTTTCCGGTGCGGTTGCTAAATCTGCACAATTTCCACTTCATGTATGGTTACCGGATGCCATGGAGGGGCCTACTCCTATTTCGGCTCTTATACATGCTGCTACTATGGTAGCTGCGGGCATTTTTCTTGTAGCTCGGCTTATTCCTCTTTTCATAGTCATCCCTCACATAATGAATTTCATCTCTTTGGTAGGAGTAATAACAATATTATTAGGGGCTACTTTTGCCCTTGCTCAAAAAGACATTAAGAGAGGTTTAGCCTATTCCACAATGTCTCAATTGGGTTATATGATGTTAGCTCTAGGTATGGGGTCTTATCGAAGTGCTTTATTTCATTTGATTACTCATGCTTATTCGAAAGCATTATT